CGAAGTACTCATACTGGAAATTATGATCGAGGATTACTCGATCAACCACCATCTACATCGACTTCGGAGATCCCTCTTGAAATATTTTTCAAATACAACAAGAGTTCGGTATCTTCCCCCGAATTAGTGAATTAGGCAGGATTTTTTTTTTTTTTCACATTTTTTTACATAATAACAAACAATAATTTTCATAAATTTCATCGTAAATGTGAAATACTTAACTTATAGAGACAAATAAAAGTTTTATACAAATCAAAATGTGGGGGAGATAAAAAAGATGCAAGGTCGTTTGTCTGCTTGGCTAGCCAAACATGGGTTAGTTCATAGATCTTTGGGCTTCGACTACCAAGGAATAGAGACTTTACAAATAAAGCCTGGGGATTGGCATTCCATTGCTGTCATTTTATATGTATATGGTTACAATTATTTACGTTCCCAATGTGCCTATGATGTAGCACCGGGCGGACTGTTAGCTAGTGTGTATCATCTTACGAGAATAGCTTATGGTATAGATCAACCAGAAGAGGTATGTATAAAAGTATTTGCCCCAAGGTGGAATCCTAGAATTCCGTCTGTTTTCTGGGTTTGGAAAAGTGCGGATTTTCAAGAAAGGGAATCTTATGATATGTTGGGAATCTTTTATGATAATCATCCACGTCTGAAACGTATCTTAATGCCCGAAAGTTGGATAGGATGGCCCTTACGTAAGGATTATATTGCCCCGAATTTTTATGAAATACAGGATGCTCATTAAATCATTAAATATAAATAATAAAATTAAATATAAATAATAAAATAAGAAACTAATTTTCACTTCTACAACTCCAGGTATTCAAATAATGTTTGTACGTTCTCTTATAGACCAAAGAGCGTAATGGAAGTCTCATTCGCATTCTATTCTAAATGGGCTAAATAAAACGAAATAAAATATAAATCAAATACAAATAAATAATACAAAATAAATAGAATAAAAAAAAAATTGTTTCTATTCAAATAAATAAATATATAATATATAAAAATAGAAACAATAAAAAATAGAAATAAAAAGGATAAATAAAAAAAAAAACAAGACAATTAAAAAAATACAATTAGTATTAGGATGACCCAAAAGAGTTTCGCATCATGAACTATGTACCACGCACAAACCTTAAATGAGTTCGACAAAGTCACATAGGAGGAAATGAAGAAATAGAATATGAAAAGAAAAGACAACGAAATGAGAGGAGGGCTTGGATTTTATTTGTACTGTATCTGAAATGAATCTTGGTTATTCCCACCTTTCAACTCCGCGAGACTATACCTTTGAGTCTTTCAACCAATTAATTTAACCTTTCTATTTTAATATGTATGAAGTATTAAATATCTAAAGTATTAACATTGTTTTTGAACGGTAAGAGGCACCGTATGAACAAATAAAAAAGAAAAGGAAGTAAAATCTAATTTTTTTTTTATTTTACAGATTTTATAGACATACTCTTTACTCATCTATTCTATAATTCTAGCATCTATTCTATAATTCTGGAAAGGGTATATTCTCAGACACCTAGATAGATAAGTATCTATTATGATATAGACTAGTAATGAATATGTATGTTGACCCATATCAATTCATTTGTAAAACGGATACTCATACAAATAAATCATGTGCCAGGAACCAGATTTGAACTGGTGACACGAGGATTTTCAGTCCTCTGCTCTACCAGCTGAGCTATCCCGACCATTATCCGTGCATCGTCCTTATTTTAATAGATAACTTGAGTTTATGTCAATTAAAAAGACAAAAAAAGTCTTACAAAGCTTTATCCAGACCTTGTAATTTCTTGGATCTTCAAAAAGAAAACTTTATAAGTTTTAATACAGTACAAGAAATGATATGTATTGTTAATCATTCAAATTGGAAGTGGGGATACCTTCCTCAAAGATGTTCATTTGTACGCGTATCATATATATCACAAATATTGTAATAAGAAAAAAAAAAATTTCCACAATCAGATCCATTTGTAAAAGAGTAGAATGATTGAAAAACATAACGAATTTTAAACCGCTAACGAAATGAAAAGAGCGGATCGGATAAATAATTGGGGAATCAAACGGGCCTTTTTGGGGATAGAGGGACTCGAACCCTCACGATTTCTAAAGTCGACGGATTTTCCTCTTCCTATAAATTTCATTCTTGTCGGTATTGACGTGTGGAATGGGACTCTATCTTTATTCTCGTACGATAAATTTTATTAATAAATATTCGATTCTTTCTTCAATTTGGATCGATTCACAACAACTCTTTCGATTTTTATTTATTATTTATAGAAATATAAATAAATAAAGATTCGGGTCGTCATTAATCATTTGAGATAGGATTTCAGTACATATACGTATGTATATAGGTTTATCCTTTCTGTAGTTTTGATATAAGGATTACGTTAATGTAATAACGTAAAGAAGTCAACCCCACTTGTTAGAACAGCTTCCATTGAGTCTCTGCACCTATCCTTTTTTTATT